GCTATTTGTCTAGGTATCAGTAATATTCCAAGAATTACTACACAACTTTTTTTTGAATCAACAAAAACAATTCTTGATAAATCTATTTACAAGAATGAAGAAAAAGGAAAAAAAATTAATAAAAAAAAAAACACCATTTATTTTATTTCGACTATCAAAAATTTAATATCCAATAAAAAAAAAATTAGTTATGACCTATACTCTTTATCACAAGCATATGTATTTTACAAATTATCACAAATTAAAGTTAGTAACTTTTCTAAATTAAAGGCTGTTCTTGAATATAACATATGCATAACCTCTTTTTTTGTTAAGAATAAAATAAAGGATTTTTTTCAAGAACAAGGAATCTTTCATTATGAATTGAAAGATAAAACCTTTTTTAATTCCGAAGTAAATCCATGGAAAAACTGGTTACGAAGTCATTCTCAATACAATTTACCTCAGATTACATGGGCTAGATTAGTAACCCAAAAATGGAAAACAAAAATAAACCAAGACTCTCTAGTTCTAAATCCAAGTTTAACCAAAGAGGATTCATATGAAAAAAATAAATTTGAAAATTCCAAAAAAGAAACTTTTTTTGAGGCCAACTTATTATTAAATCCAAAACATAATTTAAAAAAAGATTATATATATAATCTTTTTTGCTACAAATTTATTAATTCTACAGAAAAAAAATTTGACATGTCTATAGGCATTGCTCTAGATAATTGTTTAGTCTCTTGTTTTCTAGAAAAATATAATATTCGGGGTACAGGGGAAATTCGGCATAGAAAATATTTGGATTGGAGAATTCTCAACTTTTGGTTTACAAAAAAAGTAAATATTGAGCCTTGGGTTGATACCAAGAGTAAAAAAAAATCTATTAATACTAAAGTTCAGAATTATCAAAGAATTGATAAAATAACTAAGACAGGTCTTGCCAACCAAAAAAGAAACTTTTTTGATTGGATGGGAATGAATGAAGAAATACTAAATCCTTGTGTAACAAATTTTGAATTTTTTTTCTTTCCAGAATTTTTCTTATTTTCTAGTACATATAAAATGAAACCGTGGGTCATACCAATCAAATTACTTCTTTTTAATTTTAATGAAAACATAAATGTTGGTAAAAAGATCACTCGAAAGAAAACAAGTTTTATATCATCAAATGAAAATAACTCCCTTCGATTTTATAATCTAAATAACGAAGAAAAAGAGTTGGTCGGTGAAGTGGAGCTTGAATTAGATAACGAAAAAAAAATAAATCCTGAATCCGCTCTATCAAACCAAGAAAAAACTCTTGAAGAAATTTATGCGGACTCAATGATAAAAAAACGTCAAAATAAAAAACAATACAAAAGCAATACAGAAGTGGAACTTGATTTATTTCTCACAAGATATTCGCGTTTTCAATTGCGATGGAATTGTTTTTTTAATCAAAAAATTCTCAATAATGTAAAAATATACTGTCTCTTGGTTAGACTAAAAAATCCAAACGAAATCACGATATCTTCTATTGAAAGAGGAGAAATGAGCCTAGACATTCTAATGATTGAGAAGAATTCCACTTTTGCCAAATTAATGAAAAAAGGAATATTGATTGTTGAACCTATCCGTTTATCTGTACAAAACGATGGACAACTTATTATATATAGAACCATAGGTATTTCATTGGTTCATAAAAATAAACACAAAATAAGTAAAAGATACAAAAAAAAAATGGAACAATCCATTACAAAATATCAAAACAAAACTGTAAATAGAAAAAAAAATAATTATGATTTGTTTGTACCTGAAAATATTCTATCCCCTAAACGACGTAGAGAATTTCGGATTCTAATGTGTTTCAACTTAAAAAAAAACAATGCGAGCGATAGAAATTCAAGATTTGATAAGAATAGTCAAAACTTGACCACAGTTTTGCATAAAAAGAAAGATCTTGATAAGGATCAAAATAACCTAATTAAATTCAAATCCCTTCTTTGGCCCAATTTTAGATTAGAAGATTTAGCTTGTATGAATCGCTATTGGTTTAATACTACTAACGGAAATCATTTCAGTATGATAAGAATACACATGTATACGCGATTTCCAATTCATTAATGATAGATCCTTTTTACTATATATAATATATAAGTTACGGTATATGAAACCAACTGTATGCACAAATATGAGGGATTATTTGAAATTCAATCTTTATCCATGAGATTAATGGATTTAATCAATGACATAGATACCAATCAGAGCGGAGCAGATCTAAAAAAAAGAATCCTCCTTTTTTTTAGATCGAAATTGATATTTTTTTATAAAATGAAGAATTAATAAGTTGATAATGAAATTCATATCCTTGTACAAAAAAACTACCATTATTATTACTGATCAGTAAAATTAATATCTTTCAATTAATATTAAAAAGGGAAGGATTTCTTTTTATGATAAAAAAAGCATTCATTTCATTTCAAGAACAAAAAGAAGAAAGCAGGGGCTCTGTTGAATTTCAAGTATTCAGTTTCACTAATAAGATACGAAGACTTACTTCACATTTGCAATTGCACAGAAAAGATTATTTATCTCAGAGGGGTCTACGAAAAATTCTGGGAAAACGTCAACGGCTGCTGGCTTATTTGTCAAAAAAAAATAGAGTACGTTATAAAGAATTAATTAATCAGTTGAATATTCGGGAATTAAAAACTCGTTAAATTAAAAAATTGTGAATTAGTTAATTTTTTAGATCTTGAATTTTTATTTTTCAGCAATCTAATTCATGCCAGAACGAATCAAGGAAAAACTTATGAAGAGACCAGTTACAGGAAAAGATCTTATGATAGTAAATATGGGACCTCACCACCCATCCATGCATGGTGTTCTTCGCTTAATTGTTACTCTAGATGGTGAGGATGTTGTTGATTGTGAACCCATATTGGGTTATTTACACAGAGGAATGGAAAAAATTGCAGAAAACCGAGCAATTATACAATATTTACCTTATGTAACGCGATGGGATTATTTAGCTACTATGTTTACAGAAGCAATAACAGTAAATGGACCAGAACAATTGGGAAATATTCAAGTTCCTAAAAGGGCCAGCTATATCAGAGTAATTATGCTGGAATTGAGTCGTATAGCTTCTCATCTGTTATGGCTCGGACCTTTTATGGCAGATATTGGTGCACAGACTCCCTTTTTCTATATTTTTAGAGAACGAGAATTTGTATATGATCTATTCGAAGCTGCCACCGGTATGAGAATGATGCATAATTTTTTTCGTATTGGAGGAATAGCGGCAGATTTACCTTATGGTTGGATAGATAAATGCTTGGATTTTTGTGATTATTTTTTAACAGAGGTTGTTGAATATCAAAAACTTATTACACGAAATCCTATTTTTTTAGAACGGGTTGAAGGAGTTGGGATTATTGGTGGGGAAGAAGCAATAAATTGGGGTTTATCCGGACCAATGCTACGCGCATCTGGAATACCATGGGATCTTCGGAAAGTTGATCGTTATGAGTCTTACGATGAATTTGAATGGGAAATTCAGTGGCAAAAACAAGGAGATTCATTAGCTCGTTATTTAGTACGACTTAGCGAAATGACAGAATCGATAAAAATTATTCAACAGGCTCTGGAAGGACTTCCGGGGGGTCCCTATGAGAATTTAGAAAGCCGAAGCTTTGATAGAAAAAGGAATCCAGAATGGAATGATTTTGAATATCGATTCATTAGTAAAAAACCTTCTCCTACTTTTGAATTATCGAAACAAGAACTTTATGTAAGAGTGGAAGCGCCCAAAGGGGAATTGGGAATTTTTCTCATAGGAGATCAAAGTGGTTTTCCTTGGAGATGGAAAATCCGACCGCCGGGTTTTATTAATTTGCAAATTCTTCCTGAACTAGTTAAAAGAATGAAATTGGCTGATATTATGACGATACTCGGTAGCATAGATATAATTATGGGAGAAGTTGATCGTTAAAATGATAATTTATGCAACAGCAGTCCAAACTATAAATTCTTTTATTAGATTGGAATCTTTAAAAGAGGTCTATGGACTCATATGGATATTTGTCCCTATATTTTCTCTTGTATTGGGAATCATAACAGGTGTACTAGTAATTGTGTGGTTAGAAAGAGAAATATCTGCAGGGATACAACAACGTATTGGACCTGAATACGCCGGCCCGTTGGGAATTCTTCAAGCTCTAGCCGACGGGACAAAACTACTTTTCAAAGAGAATCTTCGTCCATCTAGAGGAAATACTCCTTTATTTAGTATTGGACCATCTATAGCAGTTATCTCAATTTTACTAAGTTATTCAGTAATTCCCTTTAGCAATCACCTTGTTTTAGCGGATCTCAATATCGGTATTTTTTTATGGATTGCCATCTCAAGTATTGCTCCTATTGGACTTCTTATGTCAGGATATGGATCAAATAATAAATATTCTTTTTTAGGTGGTCTGCGGGCTGCTGCCCAATCGATTAGTTATGAAATACCATTAACTCTATGTGTTTTATCAATATCTCTACGTGCGATTCGTTGAAAGAAAAACGTTTATTTTGACTATTCCGTTTCTTCTAGACGAATAAGTTAAAAAATAAGTGAAAAAACGGAATATATATTTATCTTTGGAGTTAATCTTAATAAAAGGAATTTGATAGTTATATATGAGTGAAAAAAAACTGCTCATAAATTAGCAGTAAAAATCAAAATTGAGTCTCATTTCCTATGTACAAAGGTTAAAAATAAACATAAGTGTAAGAATCACTTTACCCCAAGGTTGGTTGATTAGTCATCCGGGCTTGAAGCGGGTTAAAAATATTAACCGTATGGCGTTTTCACTATACAGTTATATAGATTAACATACATGTATTACATACAAAGTGAGCGACAATTAGGTAAAAGTGAGTGGATGGTTAGAAACACCAAAATACACAAAGAATTTGTAATAGAGATTAACCAAATTGAAAAGGATATTTATGCATAACATAAGATAACAAAAAAAAGAAGGTGAATTGGGGCTTGAAATTAGTAGAGATGATCAGACAGTACTCCCCAAGATTCCGATTCAGAGTATGCTCCTATCCACCGAAAAATAGAATGACTATCAGAAACGAAATAATCCTTTATTTTTTATAATTTTTTTTCTAAAAAAGAAAGAAGAATAGGAACGAAACAAGGATATTTTTTTTTTTCATATATTTCGAAAATAAAATAGAATTTCTGTCATGAATAATAAACTAATAGGATTTCTAATTCTTTTTCGTAATCGAAAATCACGATGAGCTTAAATACCTATTTTTATTTTTACAAGGAGTATTTTATTAAAGGATTAAGTTATTACTCAACAAATACAAATTAAAATTTGTAAAGGATGAGATGAATTCCGAAGCGCTTTTTTTTTTCTTAGAATTGGAGCAGACAGAATTCCATTGGTATAATTCGGGACCCCAGATATAGTTATATTTAATCTATTTTAGAACACATCGTATCCATCTAAATAATACTAATCTGGTCCTTAGATTTATTTATGGCCCCCGAGGAGCCGTATGAGGCGAAGACCTCATGTACGGTTTTGTAATAGCGGTGAAAATAGTAATGTTATCATCCGACTAGAATTATCTAACAGTTTAAGTACAGTTGATATAGTTGAGGCACAATCAAAATATGGTTTTTGGGGATGGAATTTGTGGCGTCAACCTATAGGTTTTATCATTTTTCTAATTTCTTCCCTAGCAGAATGCGAGAGGTTACCGTTTGATTTACCAGAAGCAGAAGAAGAATTAATAGCAGGTTATCAAACTGAATATTCAGGTATCAAATTTGGTTTATTTTACGTTGCTTCTTATCTAAATCTATTAATTTCCTCATTATTTGTAACAGTTCTATACTTAGGCGGTTGGAATTTTTCTATTCCGTATATATCTATTCTGGAGCTATTTCAAAGGGATCAAATTTTTGAAACAACAGTTGGTATCTTTATTACATTAGCTAAAACTTATTTGTTCTTGTTCATTTCTATCGCAACAAGATGGACTTTACCTAGGCTAAGAATGGATCAACTATTAAATCTTGGATGGAAATTTCTTTTACCTATTTCCCTTGGTAATCTATTATTAACAACTTCTTTCCAACTCTTTTCACTCTAAATTAAAACTGAATCCAACATATTCATTATTTGTTTGAAACAAGAGAAAGAAACAAAGATAAAATTATTCATAGATAATTACAATATGCTTCCTATGATAACCGGGTTCATGAATTATGGTCAACAAACCCTCCGAGCTGCAAGATATATTGGTCAAGGTTTCATGATTACCCTATCCCACACAAATCGTTTACCTGTAACTATTCAATATCCCTACGAAAAATTAATCACATCAGAACGTTTCCGCGGTCGAATCCATTTTGAATTTGATAAATGCATTGCTTGTGAAGTATGTGTTCGAGTATGTCCTATCGATCTGCCTGTTGTTGATTGGAAATTGGAAACGAATATTCGAAAAAAACGATTGCTTAATTACAGTATTGATTTTGGAATTTGTATATTTTGTGGTAATTGTGTTGAGTATTGTCCAACAAATTGTTTGTCAATGACTGAAGAATATGAATTTTCAACTTATGATCGTCACGAATTGAATTATAATCAAATAGCTTTGGGTCGTTTACCAATGTCAGTAATTGACGATTACACTATTCGAACAATTTGGAATTCACCTCAAACAAAAAAAGGGTAAACCCATAAATTTGATTAAAAAAAGAATTCCAAATTTTTGAATTATTCAAAAATATAAAAAATTTAATTAAAAACATGTATTGTATTTATATAATAATATTAAGGCTCATTTTTTGAATATAATATATTCGTAATTACTTTCTTGAACTTGAAATAGATAGGTTGAAAATAAACTTTAAAATAAAAAAAGAGAAACTATCTAATAATTGTATCTACATCAATTCATATCCATTAGATTCTAATTTCACTCTATTAGAAACATATTAAAAACAAATTTCCCGGTTAAATTAATAAGATCATGAAAAGGATTTCGATTTTTTCTTATTTTAATAATATAATGGATTTGCCTGGACCAATACATGATTTTCTTTTAGTTTTTCTGGGATCCGGTCTTCTAGTAGGAGGTCTGGGAGTGGTATTACTTCCCAACCCAATATTTTCAGCCTTTTCCTTAGGATTTGTTCTTTTTTGTATATCTTTATTGTATATTCTATCAAATTCCCATTTTGTAGCTGCTGCACAACTCCTTATTTACGTGGGGGCCATAAATGTTTTAATCATATTTGCTGTGATGTTCATGAATGATTCAGAATATTCCACAGATTTCAATCTGTGGACCGTTGGGAATGGTATTACTTCGTTAGTTTGTACAACTATTCTTTTTTCATTACTTTCTACTATTCTCGATACGTCATGGTACGGGGTTATTTGGACTACAAGATTAAATCAGATTCTAGAACAAGATTTAATAAGTAATAGTCAACAAATAGGAATTCATTTAGCAACAGATTTTTTTCTTCCATTTGAACTCATTTCAATAATTCTTTTAGTTGCTTTGATAGGTGCAATTTCTATGGCTCGTCAATAAAAAACGTTCGAATTAGTAAAGACAAAAGAAAACTTTGTGTATGTTATGATTTTTCCGTTCATTCAATTCAATTTGATTGAATACGATTTCATATTTTAAATATCAATTTTTATATTTGATATATATTTGAAATTTTTTTTACCTAATCTAGTTTTTATTCGTCTTTTTTTGTTATATTCTAGGTGATTGAATCCGGTGAATTATTTTTCATATTGAAATGAATAAAAATTGATAAGGAGTTGCTGAATGATACTCGAACATGTACTTGTTTTGAGTGCCTATTTATTTTTGATTGGTCTTTATGGATTGATCACGAGTCGAAATATGGTTAGGGCTCTTATGTGTCTTGAACTTATACTCAATGCAGTTAATATGAATTTCGTAACATTTTCTGATTTTTTTGATAATTCCCAACTAAAAGGGGATATTTTCTGCATTTTTGTTATAGCAATTGCAGCTGCTGAAGCAGCTATTGGATTAGCTATAGTCTCGTCAATTTATCGTAACAGAAAATCCACTCGCATCAACCAATCGACCTTATTAAATAAGTAGCATAAATAAAAAAATTATAGATTCCAATTTTGGATATATAATAGGTTATGACCCACTAGCTTATATTTGTGAAAATCTAAGAAATCAAAGTATTTTAGCCCCATTTTTTTATCAATTGAGCCAGAATTCATTACAAAAATTCTATTAAAGGAAATCATTGCTTCATCTAGTATTTTAATATATCATTCAGTTAGAAGTTTACTAGATTGAAAATTTATGACATTCAAAAAACTATCGATCCTATGTCACATTCAGTAAAAATTTATGATACCTGTATAGGATGTACTCAATGTGTTCGAGCATGCCCTACAGATGTATTAGAAATGATACCGTGGGATGGATGTAAAGCTAAGCAAATAGCTTCTGCCCCAAGAACCGAGGACTGTGTTGGTTGTAAGAGATGTGAATCCGCCTGTCCAACGGATTTTTTGAGCGTTCGAGTTTATTTATGGAGTGAAACAACTCGAAGTATGGGTCTAGCTTATTGATACGTTACCGAAAACCTCATTCCAATAAATTTGGAATACATTTTATTTTTTTTATTGACAAGTACTCGTACTCAAAAAAGTTAAATTATATTTTTTTATTTATATCTTTTTTTGAGTACGCGTTCTTTGGACCTGGTGTATCTTGTCTTTACCACGAACGATTTTCCTTGGTTAACAATAATTGTTATTTTTCCAATATCTGCCGGTTCGGTAATGTTATTTCTCCCGCATAGGGGAAATAAAATCAATAAATGGTATACTATATGCATTTGTATCTTAGAACTTCTTCTAACGACCTACGCTTTTTGTTATAATTTTAAAATGGACGATCCATTAATTCAACTGTCCGAAGGTTATAAATGGATCAATTTTTTTGATTTTTACTGGAGAATGGGAGTAGATGGACTTTCTATAGGAACGATTTTACTGACGGGATTTATTACTACTTTAGCGACTTTAGCGGCTTTTCCAGTTACTAGGGATTCCCGATTATTCCATTTCCTGATGTTAGCAATGTACAGCGGTCAAATAGGATCATTTTCTTCTCGGGATCTTCTACTTTTTTTCATCATGTGGGAATTAGAATTAATTCCCGTTTATCTACTTTTAGCGATGTGGGGTGGAAAGAAACGTCTGTATTCAGCTACAAAATTTATTTTATACACAGCAGGAAGTTCTATTTTTTTATTAATAGGAGTTTTAGGTATAAGTTTATATGGTTCGAACGAACCAACATTAAATTTAGAACTCTTAGCTAATCAATCCTATCCTGTCACACTCGAAATACTATTTTATATTGGATTTCTTATTGCTTTTGCTGTAAAATTGCCGATTATACCTTTACATACTTGGTTACCCGACACCCACGGCGAGGCACATTACAGTACCTGTATGCTTCTCGCTGGAATCTTATTAAAAATGGGAGCCTATGGGTTGGTTCGAATCAATATGGAATTATTACCTCACGCCCATTCTATGTTTTCTCCTTGGTTGCTGGTAGTCGGTACAATCCAAATAATTTATGCAGCTTCAACATCTCTCGGTCAACGTAATTTAAAAAAGAGAATAGCCTATTCTTCTGTATCTCATATGGGTTTTATAATTATAGGTATTAGTTCTATAACGGATCCTGGACTTAATGGAGCGATTTTACAAATAATCTCTCATGGATTTATTGGCGCTGCACTTTTTTTCTTGGCAGGAACGAGTTATGATAGAATTCGGCTTGTTTATCTTGATGAAATGGGTGGAATGGCTATCTCCATTCCAAAAATATTTACAATGTTCACTATTTTATCGATGGCTTCCCTTGCATTACCGGGCATGAGTGGTTTTGTTGCAGAATTAATCGTTTTTTTTGGAATAATTACCAGCCAAAAATATCTCTTAATTTCCAAAATTTTAATTATTTTTGTAATGGCAATTGGAATGATATTAACTCCTATCTATTTATTATCTATGTCACGCCAAATGTTCTATGGATACAAGTTAATTAATGTCAAAAATTTTTCTTTTTTTGATTCTGGACCCCGAGAGTTATTTCTTTCAATCTCTATTCTTCTACCCATAATTGGTATTGGGATTTATCCTGATTTTGTGCTCTCATTAGCAAGTGACAAGGTCGAATCCATTTTAGCTAATTATTTTTATGGATAGTTTTCAGGAAATAAAAAAAAGCATTAAATTAAATTGTAATCAGAAGTCTTTGGTCTTTGTATTGTGAGAACCTTTTGAATCATTGTACTACTTGATTCAAAAGGTTCTTGATTATTTCCTAAATTTATTAAATTAGATTTTTTAACTTATATGCAGTTAGAGATAGATGCCATTTTTTTATTTGGATTCCTTTTTTTTTGTTACTCTTTTTTTTAATTCGATGTAAATGAACCATAACTATGTAAACCTATTCCTAACAGATTGACGCCAAAATAGCATATCCAAATTAAAAGAAAACCTATCGAAGCCACAATGGCAGAATTTATACCCCTAACATTCCTATTTGTTTTAATATGTAAATAAATTGCGAATATGGTCCAAGTAATAAATGCCCAAGTTTCTTTTGGATCCCAGTTCCAATATGAACCCCATGTCTCATTAGCCCATACAGCTCCTGAAAGAATGCCGACGGTTAAAAAGATAAATCCAAGACTAATAATACGAAAACTCCAATAATCTAATTGTTCAATCAATTGATACCTATAATAATTTCGAGAAAAACTAAAATTAATGTTTTGTTGTAGTAAAATCGAATTTTTTTCATTTATGTAGTAAAGTACATCAAAAGAAAATAATTCATTTAGTAAAATTTCTTTTTTAATATTCTTTTTCCAAAAAGTGGGTCTGACTTTACGAAATGTAATCACTAGAAGAGCTATTGATAATAATGATCCGCATAACAGAGCGCCGTAGCCTAATATCATCATACTTACGTGCATCATTAACCACTGGGACTGGAGAGCTGGTACTAATATTGCAGACTGAGGCATTTTGTTTAAAAGACCTGAAGTAGCAAAACCCTGAATAAAAATAGCACTTGGCGCAGTTATTGCGTTTAAGTGATTTTTTTGTTTTTTATTAAAATAGGAAACCATATGAATAATTGAAAAAGCCCACGAAAGGAAAATTAAGGATTCATATAAATTACTTAATGGAAAATGTCCTGAATAAATCCAACGAGTTAATAATAATCCTGTTATACCAAAAAAAGTAATTACGATTCCTTTATCTGATGAATCAAAAAATCCTATGATTTCATCTAAATTAACTAATAAAGTTAACAAATAAATTGTCAGTACAATTGAAACGACCGAAAAAGATATATGAGTGAATATATGCTCTAAAATTGAAAAAATCATAAAAAATTTGTTAAAAATTAATAAATTAATACTAGGTTTTACCCGATTTTAGAAAAAAAATCGGGTATTTTTTGTCTTATAAACCTTTTTTCTTATAAAACTTCTAATATATCTTTTATAAGATCTTATGCCGCTACTCGGACTCGAACCGAGATGCTATAGCACTGCTTCCTAAGAGCAGCGTGTCTACCAATTTCACCATAGCGGCAACTTGTTCAAAACAATACTAACAAGTTTTTATTCAATCGTCGAGAGAAAACTTTAAATAAAGCAGTCAATTGACTGGAATTGACAATTGATTTAATGAAAAAAAAACTTGTTTCAATAGGTATTGGGGGTTTTAATTCAATTAAGATGTTTTTTTTATCTGCGTTATTTAACATTTTTGAAATTGAGTTTTTCTCCTTGATATTTTTTTTATAGAATACAATGAAAAATGTAACGAAATTTCAAGTAGTTGAGACTTCAACCCAAAGACAAAACAGGAAATGCTCTTTATCATGTTTTTTTCATTTATATAATAAAAAAAAAATGATAAATTCAACTTAGCACTTCCATTAATAAAAAAAAAAAAGGTTTTTCTAAAAATGAAAACTTCTCCAAAATCCTTAGAAATTTTAAATAAACTCAGCTTTTACTAATTGCTCAAGAGAAATTAAAAAAAATAATTATCAAAATATTTAATTTGATGCATTTTTTTATATTCTACAAACAGTACAAACATAAGATTTTTTGATCACTTAAAAATAATCTATTATTATTTATTAATATTATCTAATATTCACTTAATTGTGGACAGTTGCTTTTTTGAATTTCATTCCAAGTAAAGAATATAATAATTCAGAGAAATAATATATAAAGTAAAAATATTTTCACTTAAAATGAATTTGAAGAACCTATTAATTTGGCTTAAAGATCTTTTATTTCCTCATTAAGAGGAAGTAAAAGATCTTTATTTATTATTGCATCAAGATAATGTAATGGTGGGGAAAATAAGAATCCCTTTTTTTTGGAACTAAAAAAAATGTGAACCTTTATTTTTTTATCTATATATTGTCTTTCTTTTTTCTTTTGGTTCCTTTTTTTTTATATCTATTCCAAAAGTTTTTTTAAGTTAGGCTAATTCTAATTATTATAGTGTTTTTTATTTATTTTGTTGTATAAAAAAACTTTTGGAATTACCTGTAGAAAGTGATTTCCCTAATGAAAAAGCTTTCAACGATGTCCAATATCCCTTCCTTTTCCAAATTTGTTTACGAATACGCTTTTTCGAGATAGAAGTACGTTTTTTTGGAACTGCCATTCAAAAATGAAAAAAAAAAAATTTCAGTGGTATAATTGGATGTCAAAGACATTTATTATTCTTTCTTACTCCATATCGAATTATTTTTTTTCTTTAAAAATTTATTCTATATTATTTTCAAAACAAAAAAGATATTCAAAAGTTTAAAACCCAAAGGTTTTTGATTTTTTTTTATTTGGTTATTTAATTTGTTTTATTTAACGTTTGAAATCCGTACGAGAGTGCTTATTTAATTAATCTATACTGATAGATTATATTATCAAAAAAATTATGAAATTTCTTCACATCATATGTAAAAAAAATATCGATTATAAAAATATTTTTTGCAAATAAAAAAAAGCTCACTTAGTGTACTGGAAGATAATCACTAAATTCCATAATTAAAATCCATTCCTTTCCTTAATTATTCTAAATCATAAAACTCAAATAACTTTGTTTTAGGTAATTTTTTTTTTATATAATAAATATGAAGTATTTTTTTGTCGTGTAAATCTTTGTCCTATTCTTAATATTTGTTCTATTCTTAATATATGTATATAAATTATTGTAATACGGAATTATAATTAACTTTTTCTGTATCTGCATAAAATCAAAATTTTATTTAGTAGTAATAAAAAAAAGACAAATAATTTTTTTTGACAGTAACTTATTAATACTATTTAATCACTTCTAATTTTTTGATTTGAATATATATATATTTTTTCAAAGATTTATGAAGAATTCTATATACTAATTCAAAAAATTTCTATTTAGGTTTGAAATCACGTCCTTTTTTATTGTCCCCTTTGAAAAACAAAATATATATATATACAAACCAGTGAATAAGAAATAAAAAATTTAAGAATAAAATAAAAAGGATTTTTTATTTTATGGAACATACATATCAATATTCATGGATTATCCCTTTCATTCCACTTCCAGTACCTATTTTACTAGGAGTTGGACTTCTCCTTTTTCCGACAGCAACAAAAAACCTTCGCCGTATGTGGACTTTTCTGAGTATTTTTTTGTTAAGTATAGTTATGATCTTTTCACTCTACCTATCTATTCAACAAATTTTTGTAAGTTGCATTCATCAAAATGTATGGTCGTGGACCATAAATAATGAATTTTCTTTTGAGTTCGGTTACTTTATTGATCCACTTACTTCTATTATGTCAATATTAATTTCAACTGTTGGTATTTTGGTTCTTATTTATAGTGACAATTATATGTCTCATGATCAAGGATATCTGAGATTTTTTGCTTATATGGGTTTATTTAATACTTCAATGTTAGGATTAGTTACTAGTTCTAACTTGATCCAAGTTTATTTTTTTTGGGAATTAGTTGGAATGTGTTCATATTTATTAATAGGTTTTTGGTTCACACGACCTATTGCAGCGAATGCTTGTCAAAAAGCTTTTGTAACTAATCGTGTAGGGGATTTTGGTTTATTATTAGGAATTTTAGGTCTTTATTGGATAATAGGGAGTTTCGAATTTCAGGATTTGTTCGAAATATTCAATAATTTAATATTAAATAATAGAGTAAATCTATTATTCCTTACTTTGTGTGCATTTCTATTATTTGTGGGTCCTATTGCTAAATCCGCACAATTTCCTCTTCATGTATGGTTACCTGATGCCATGGAGGGCCCTACCCCTATTTCGGCTCTTATACATGCGGCTACTATGGTAGCGGCGGGAATTTTTCTTGTAGCTCGTCTTCTTCCTCTTTTTATAGTTATCCCTTCTATAATGTATATAATATCTTTGATAGGTATAATAACAGTACTCTTAGGAGCCACTTTAGCTCTTGCTCAAAAAGACATTAAGAGAGGTTTAGCCTATTCTACAATGTCTCAACTGGGTTATATGATGTTAGCTCTAGGTATGGGGTCTTATCGATCCGCTTTATTTCATTTGATTACTCATGCTTATTCAAAAGCTTTGTTGTTTTTAGGATCTGGATCCATTATTCATTCAATGGAAGCTATAGTTGGATATTCTCCCGATAAAAGTCAGAATATGATTCTTATGGGTGGTTTGACAAAACATGTCCCGATTACAAAAACGGCCTTTTTAATAGGAACACTTTCTCTTTGTGGTATTCCCCCCCTTGCTTGTTTTTGGTCGAAAGATGAAATTCTTAATGATAGTTTGTTGTTTTCGCCAATTTTTGCAATAATAGCTTGTTCAACAGCGGGATTAACCGCATTTTATATGTTTCGGAT